GTTAATGTAGCTTAATAATATAAAGCAAGGCACTGAAAATGCCTAGATGAGTATTCCTACTCCATAAACACATAGGCTTGGTCCTGGCCTTTTTATTAATTATTAGTAGAATTACACATGCAAGTATCCGCATCCCAGTGAGAATGCCCTCTAAATCGTACTCTACGATCAAAAGGAGCAGGTATCAAGCACACTAGAAAGTAGCTCATAACACCTTGCTCAGCCACACCCCCACGGGACACAGCAGTGATAAAAATTAAGCTATGAACGAAAGTTCGACTAAGTCATATTAAATTAGGGTTGGTAAAATTCGTGCCAGCCACCGCGGTCATACGATTAACCCAAATTAATAAACCCCCGGCGTAAAGCGTGTCAAAGACCTATACCAAAATAAAGTTAAAACCCAGTTAAGCTGTAAAAAGCTACAACCAAAGTAAAATAGACTACGAAAGTGACTTTAATACCTCTGATCACACGATAGCTAAGACCCAAACTGGGATTAGATACCCCACTATGCTTAGCCCTAAACTAAAATAACTCATCACAACAAAGTTATTCGCCAGAGTACTACTAGCAACAGCCTAAAACTCAAAGGACTTGGCGGTGCTTTATATCCCTCTAGAGGAGCCTGTTCCATAATCGATAAACCCCGATAAACCCCACCATCCCTTGCTAATTCAGCCTATATACCGCCATCTTCAGCAAACCCTAAACAAGGTACCGAAGTAAGCACAAACATCCAGCATAAAAACGTTAGGTCAAGGTGTAGCCCATGGGATGGAGAGAAATGGGCTACATTTTCTACTCTAAGAACAAGAATTTAACCCAGACGGAAGTCTCCATGAAATTGGAGACCGAAGGAGGATTTAGCAGTAAATTAAGAATAGAGAGCTTAATTGAATCAGGCCATGAAGCGCGCACACACCGCCCGTCACCCTCCTTAAATATTACAAATCACAATATAACACAAAACCGTGACCCAAACATATGAAAGGAGACAAGTCGTAACAAGGTAAGTATACCGGAAGGTGTACTTGGATAACCAAAGTGTAGCTTAAACAAAGCATCCAGCTTACACCTAGAAGATTTCATTCAAAATGAACACTTTGAACTAAAGCTAGCCCAAACAACATCCAACTCAACTACCCTTAGTCACTTAGCTAAAACATTCACCAAACCATTAAAGTATAGGAGATAGAAATTTTAACCTGGCGCTATAGAGAAAGTACCGTAAGGGAACGGTGAAAGATGCATTAAAAGTACTAAACAGCAAAGCTTACCCCTTTTACCTTTTGCATAATGATTTAACTAGAATGAACTTAGCAAAGAGAACTTAAGCTAAGCACCCCGAAACCAGACGAGCTACCTACGAACAGTTACAAAGAACCAACTCATCTATGTCGCAAAATAGTGAGAAGATTCATAGGTAGAGGTGAAAAGCCCAACGAGCCTGGTGATAGCTGGTTGTCCAGAAACAGAATCTCAGTTCAAATTTAAATTTACCTAAAAACCACTCAATTTTAATGTAAATTTAAATTATAGTCTAAAAAGGTACAGCTTTTTAGATATAGGATACAACCTTTATTAGAGAGTAAGAATAAGATAATCCCATAGTTGGCTTAAAAGCAGCCATCAATTAAGAAAGCGTTCAAGCTCAACGTCACATCTATCTTAATCCCAACAATAAACTCCAACTAACTCCTAATTTTATACTGGACTATTCTATCAACACATAGAAGCAATAATGTTAATATGAGTAACAAGAATTATTTCTCCTCGCATAAGCCTATATCAGAACGAATACTCACTGATAGTTAACAACAAAATAGACACAACCCAAAAACTAACTATCTATTTAAATTATTGTTAACCCAACACAGGCATGCACCCATAAGGAAAGATTAAAAGAAGTAAAAGGAACTCGGCAAACACAAACCCCGCCTGTTTACCAAAAACATCACCTCTAGCATTTCTAGTATTAGAGGCACTGCCTGCCCAGTGACATCTGTTTAAACGGCCGCGGTATCCTAACCGTGCAAAGGTAGCATAATCACTTGTTCTCTAAATAGGGACTTGTATGAATGGCCACACGAGGGTTTTACTGTCTCTTACTTCCAATCAGTGAAATTGACCTTCCCGTGAAGAGGCGGGAATAACCAAATAAGACGAGAAGACCCTATGGAGCTTTAATTAACTGATTCACAAAAAATAATATACAAACCTAACCTCCAGGGACAACAAAACTTTTGATTGAATCAGCAATTTCGGTTGGGGTGACCTCGGAGAACAAAACAACCTCCGAGTGATTTAAATCTAGACTAACCAGTCAAAATACATAATCACTTATTGATCCAAACCATTGATCAACGGAACAAGTTACCCTAGGGATAACAGCGCAATCCTATTCCAGAGTCCATATCGACAATTAGGGTTTACGACCTCGATGTTGGATCAAGACATCCTAATGGTGCAACCGCTATTAAGGGTTCGTTTGTTCAACGATTAAAGTCTTACGTGATCTGAGTTCAGACCGGAGTAATCCAGGTCGGTTTCTATCTATTCTACACTTTTCCCAGTACGAAAGGACAAGAAAAGTAGGGCCCACTTTACAAGAAGCGCCCTCAAACTAATAGATGACATAATCTAAATCTAACTAATTTATAACCTCACCGCCCTAGAACAGGGCTCGTTAGGGTGGCAGAGCCCGGAAATTGCGTAAAACTTAAACCTTTATACTCAGAGGTTCAACTCCTCTCCCTAACAACATGTTCATAATCAACATTCTCCTCCTGATTGTCCCGATCCTGCTCGCCGTAGCATTCCTCACACTAGTCGAACGAAAAGTATTAGGCTACATACAACTTCGCAAAGGACCCAATATTGTAGGCCCTTACGGCCTACTACAACCTATTGCCGACGCCCTCAAACTATTTATCAAAGAACCACTACAACCACTAACATCATCAACCTCCATATTTATCATCGCACCAATTCTAGCCCTTACCCTAGCCCTAACCATATGAATCCCCCTACCCATACCATATCCACTGATTAACATAAACCTAGGAATTCTATTCATACTAGCCATATCCAGCCTAGCCGTCTATTCAATCCTTTGATCAGGATGAGCCTCAAACTCAAAATACGCCCTAATTGGAGCTCTACGAGCAGTAGCACAGACCATTTCATATGAAGTAACTCTGGCAATTATTCTACTCTCAGTCCTCCTAATAAGCGGTTCATTCACACTATCAACACTTATCATTACCCAAGAATACCTATGATTAATCTTCCCATCATGACCCCTAGCCATAATATGATTTATCTCAACATTAGCTGAAACCAACCGAGCTCCATTCGATCTAACAGAGGGGGAATCAGAACTGGTCTCCGGATTCAACGTTGAATACGCAGCCGGCCCATTTGCCCTATTCTTCCTCGCAGAATATGCAAACATCATCATAATAAACATCTTCACAACAACCTTATTTCTAGGAGCATTTCACAACCCCTACTTACCAGAACTCTACTCAATTAATTTCACCATTAAAGCCCTCCTTCTAACATGCTCCTTCCTATGAATCCGAGCATCCTACCCACGATTCCGATATGACCAACTCATACACCTCCTATGAAAAAACTTCCTACCACTCACACTAGCCCTCTGCATATGACATGTCTCACTACCAATCATACTATCCAGCATCCCACCACAAACATAAGAAATATGTCTGACAAAAGAGTTACTTTGATAGAGTAAAACATAGAGGTTCAAACCCTCTTATTTCTAGAACCACAGGAATTGAACCTGCTCCTGAGAATTCAAAATCCTCCGTGCTACCAAATTACACCATATCCTACAAGTAAGGTCAGCTAAATAAGCTATCGGGCCCATACCCCGAAAATGTTGGATTACACCCTTCCCGTACTAATAAACCCCCTTATCCTCACAGCCATCCTAATAACAGTTTTTCTAGGAACTATAATCGTCATAATAAGCTCACACTGACTAATAATCTGAATCGGATTCGAAATAAATCTACTAGCCATTATCCCCATCCTAATAAAAAAATACAGTCCCCGAGCCATAGAAGCCTCCACCAAGTACTTCCTAACCCAAGCCACCGCATCCATACTCCTCATAATAGCAATTATCATTAACCTCATACACTCAGGCCAATGAACAATCACAAAAGTTTTCAACCCCACAGCATCCATTATCATAACTTCAGCCCTCGCCATAAAACTTGGACTCACACCATTCCATTTCTGAGTGCCTGAAGTTACACAGGGCATCTCACTAACATCAGGCCTCATCCTACTCACATGACAAAAACTAGCCCCAATATCAATCCTATATCAAATTTCACCCTCAATCAACCTGAACATCCTACTAACCATAGCCGTGCTGTCAATCCTAGTAGGAGGCTGAGGTGGTCTCAACCAAACCCAACTACGAAAAATCATAGCATACTCATCGATCGCACATATAGGATGAATAACAGCCATCCTAGCATACAACCCAACACTAACAATACTAAACATACTAATTTACATTATAATAACACTCACAATATTCATACTGTTTATCCACAGCTCCTCCACCACAACACTATCACTCTCACACACATGAAACAAAATACCTCTAATCACCACACTAATTCTAATTACCTTACTATCCATAGGAGGCCTCCCCCCACTATCAGGATTCATACCCAAATGAATAATCATCCAAGAACTTACCAAAAACAACAGCATCATTCTCCCCACTCTGATAGCCATCATAGCGCTACTCAATCTCTACTTCTACATACGACTAACCTATTCCACCTCCCTAACCATATTCCCATCCACAAATAACATAAAAATAAAATGACAATTCGAAACCAAACAAATTATCCTCCTACCCCCATTAATCGTAGCATCTTCCCTACTCCTCCCCCTAACCCCCATACTATCAATTCTGGACTAGGAATTTAGGTTAACATCCAGACCAAGAGCCTTCAAAGCTCTAAGCAAGTATATTCACTTAATTCCTGCATACTAAGGACTGCAAGACTCTATCTCACATCAATTGAACGCAAATCAAACACTTTCATTAAGCTAAGCCCTTACTAGATTGGTGGGCTATCATCCCACGAAATTTTAGTTAACAGCTAAATACCCTAATCAACTGGCTTCAATCTACTTCTCCCGCCGCCTAAAAAAAAAGGCGGGAGAAGCCCCGGCAGAATTGAAGCTGCTCCTTTGAATTTGCAATTCAATGTGAAATTCACCACGGGACCTGATAAGAAGAGGATTCCAACCTCTGTCTTTAGATTTACAGTCTAATGCTTACTCAGCCATCTTACCTATGTTCATCAACCGCTGACTATTTTCAACTAACCACAAAGATATCGGCACCCTGTACCTTCTATTCGGCGCTTGAGCTGGAATAGTAGGAACCGCCCTAAGCCTCCTAATCCGTGCTGAATTAGGCCAACCTGGGACCCTACTAGGAGATGACCAGATCTACAATGTTATTGTAACTGCCCACGCATTCGTAATAATTTTCTTCATAGTCATACCCATTATGATCGGAGGATTTGGGAACTGATTAGTCCCCTTAATAATTGGAGCGCCTGATATAGCTTTCCCCCGAATAAACAACATAAGCTTCTGATTACTTCCCCCATCATTCCTACTTCTTCTTGCCTCCTCAATAATTGAAGCAGGCGCAGGAACAGGCTGAACCGTATACCCTCCCCTAGCTGGAAATCTAGCGCACGCAGGGGCCTCTGTTGACTTAACTATTTTCTCTCTCCACCTAGCTGGTGTATCTTCAATTTTAGGTGCCATCAATTTCATTACCACAATCATCAACATAAAACCACCAGCCCTATCCCAATATCAAACTCCCCTATTCGTTTGATCTGTCCTTATTACGGCAGTACTCCTTCTTCTAGCCCTCCCAGTCCTAGCAGCAGGTATTACCATGCTTCTCACAGACCGTAACCTAAACACCACCTTCTTCGACCCTGCAGGAGGAGGAGACCCAATCCTTTACCAACACCTATTCTGATTTTTCGGACACCCCGAAGTCTACATTCTCATCCTGCCAGGCTTTGGAATAATCTCACACATCGTCACATACTATTCAGGTAAAAAGGAACCTTTTGGCTACATGGGTATAGTGTGAGCTATAATATCTATTGGCTTTCTAGGTTTCATCGTATGAGCTCACCACATGTTTACAGTAGGTATAGACGTCGATACACGAGCATACTTCACGTCAGCTACCATAATCATCGCCATCCCTACCGGTGTAAAAGTATTCAGCTGACTAGCTACCCTGCATGGAGGAAATATCAAATGATCACCAGCTATACTCTGAGCCCTAGGCTTCATCTTCTTATTCACGGTAGGAGGTCTAACAGGAATCGTCTTAGCTAACTCATCTCTAGATATTGTTCTCCACGATACTTATTATGTAGTAGCGCATTTCCACTATGTCCTATCCATAGGAGCAGTCTTCGCCATTATGGGAGGATTTGTTCACTGATTCCCTCTATTCTCAGGATATACACTCAACCAAACCTGAGCAAAAATCCACTTTACAATTATATTTGTAGGGGTCAATATAACCTTCTTCCCACAACACTTCCTTGGCCTCTCAGGAATACCACGACGCTATTCTGATTATCCAGACGCATACACAACATGAAACACCATCTCATCCATAGGATCTTTTATCTCACTCACAGCAGTAATACTAATAATCTTCATGATTTGAGAAGCATTCGCGTCTAAACGAGAAGTATCTACAGTAGAATTAACCTCAACTAATCTAGAATGACTACACGGATGCCCCCCACCATACCACACATTTGAAGAACCCGCCTATGTAAACCTAAAATAAGAAAGGAAGGAATCGAACCCCCTCTAACTGGTTTCAAGCCAATATCATAACCATTATGTCTTTCTCCATTAAACGAGGTATTAGTAAAAATTACATAACTTTGTCAAAGTTAAATTATAGGTTAAACCCCTATATACCTCTATGGCCTACCCCTTCCAATTAGGATTCCAAGACGCAACATCCCCTATTATAGAAGAGCTCCTACACTTTCATGACCACACGCTAATAATCGTATTCCTAATTAGCTCTCTAGTATTATATATCATCTCATCAATACTAACAACTAAATTAACCCACACTAGCACCATAGACGCCCAAGAAGTAGAAACAATTTGAACAATTCTACCAGCCATCATCCTTATTCTAATCGCCCTCCCATCTCTACGAATTCTATATATAATAGATGAGATCAACAACCCATCTCTCACAGTCAAAACAATAGGCCACCAATGATACTGAAGCTACGAATATACCGATTACGAAGACCTGACTTTCGACTCCTACATAATCCCCACATCAGACCTAAAACCAGGAGAACTACGTCTTCTAGAAGTTGACAACCGAGTGGTTCTCCCTATAGAAATAACTATCCGGATACTAATTTCATCCGAAGACGTCTTACACTCATGAGCTATCCCCTCCCTAGGCCTAAAAACAGACGCCATCCCTGGGCGCCTAAATCAGACAACTCTTGTAGCCTCCCGACCAGGTCTTTACTACGGCCAATGCTCAGAGATCTGCGGATCAAACCACAGCTTTATACCAATTGTCCTTGAACTAGTTCCACTGAAACACTTCGAAGAATGATCTGCATCAATATTATAAAATCACTGAGAAGCTATTATTAGCGTTAACCTTTTAAGTTAAAGACTGAGGGTTCAACCCCCTCCCTAGTGATATGCCACAGTTGGATACATCAACATGATTTATTAATATCGTCTCAATATTCCTAACCCTATTCATTGTATTTCAACTAAAAATTTCAAAGCACTCTTATCTAACACACCCAGAAGCAAAAACAACTAAAATAACTAAACACCTCACCCCTTGAGAATCAAAATGAACGAAAATCTATTCGCCTCTTTCGCTACCCCAACAATAATAGGCCTTCCTATTGTAATTCTAATCATCATATTCCCCAGCATCCTATTCCCCTCATCCAACCGACTAATCAACAATCGTCTAATCTCAATTCAACAGTGGCTAATCCAACTTACATCAAAACAAATAATAGCTATTCACAACAACAAAGGACAAACTTGAACCCTTATACTCATGTCGCTGATCCTATTCATTGGCTCAACAAACTTATTAGGCCTACTACCCCACTCATTTACACCAACAACACAACTATCAATAAACCTAGGCATAGCCATTCCCCTATGAGCAGGAACAGTATTCATAGGCTTTCGTCATAAAACAAAAGCAGCCCTAGCTCACTTTCTGCCTCAAGGAACACCCATTTTCCTCATTCCCATGCTAGTAATTATTGAAACCATCAGCCTATTTATTCAACCTGTAGCCCTAGCCGTACGGCTAACCGCTAACATTACTGCTGGACATCTTCTAATCCACCTTATCGGAGGGGCAACGCTAGCCCTCATAAACATTAGCCCCTCAACAGCCCTTATTACATTCATTATCCTAATTCTACTAACTATCCTCGAATTCGCAGTAGCCATAATCCAAGCCTACGTATTCACTCTCCTAGTAAGTCTCTACCTACATGATAACACCTAATGACCCACCAAACCCACGCCTACCACATAGTAAACCCCAGCCCATGACCACTTACAGGAGCCCTATCAGCCCTCCTAATAACATCAGGATTAGCCATGTGATTCCACTTTAACTCTACTCTACTTCTAGCTTTAGGACTATTAACCAACATTCTTACCATATACCAGTGATGACGAGATATCATCCGAGAAAGCACATTCCAAGGCCATCACACATCAACCGTCCAAAAAGGACTCCGATACGGCATAATCCTTTTTATCATCTCAGAAGTCTTCTTCTTCTCTGGCTTCTTCTGAGCCTTCTACCACTCAAGCCTAGCTCCCACACCCGAACTAGGCGGCTGCTGACCACCCACAGGCATCCATCCCTTAAACCCCCTAGAAGTCCCCTTACTCAACACCTCAGTACTCCTAGCATCAGGGGTCTCTATCACCTGAGCCCACCATAGCCTGATAGAAGGGAACCGCAAAAACATGCTTCAAGGCCTATTCATCACAATCTCACTAGGCGTGTACTTTACCCTCCTCCAAGCCTCAGAATACTACGAAGCTTCATTTACCATTTCAGATGGAGTGTACGGATCGACATTTTTCGTGGCAACAGGGTTCCACGGACTACACGTAATCATCGGATCCACCTTCCTTATCGTATGCTTCCTGCGCCAACTAAAATTCCACTTTACATCCAGCCACCATTTCGGATTCGAAGCAGCCGCTTGATACTGACACTTCGTCGACGTAGTTTGACTATTCCTATATGTCTCTATCTATTGATGAGGATCCTATTCTTTTAGTATTGACCAGTACAATTGACTTCCAATCAATCAGCTTCGGTGCAACCCGAAAAAGAATAATAAACCTTATACTAACACTCCTCACCAACACATTACTAGCCTCACTACTCGTACTCATCGCATTCTGATTACCACAACTAAACATCTATGCAGAAAAAACCAGCCCATACGAATGCGGATTTGACCCAATAGGGTCAGCACGCCTCCCTTTCTCAATAAAATTTTTCTTAGTGGCCATTACATTCCTGCTGTTCGATCTAGAGATCGCCCTCCTATTACCCCTTCCATGAGCATCCCAGACAACTAACCTAAACACTATACTTATCATAGCACTAATCCTAATCTCTCTCCTAGCTATCAGCCTGGCCTACGAATGAACCCAAAAAGGACTAGAATGAACTGAGTATGGTAATTAGTTTAAGCTAAAACAAATGATTTCGACTCATTAAACTATGATTAACTTCATAATTACCAACATGTCACTAGTTCACATTAATATCTTTCTAGCATTCACAGTTTCTCTCGTAGGCCTACTAATATATCGATCCCACCTAATATCCTCACTCCTGTGCCTAGAAGGGATAATACTATCACTATTCGTCATAGCAACCATAATAGTCCTAAACACCCATTTCACACTAGCCAGCATAATACCCATTATCTTACTAGTATTCGCTGCCTGCGAAGCAGCATTAGGACTATCCTTACTAGTCATAGTCTCCAATACTTATGGAGTGGACCACGTACAAAACCTCAACCTCCTTCAATGCTAAAAATCATCATTCCCACAATCATACTTATACCCCTTACATGACTATCAAAAAAGAATATAATCTGAATCAATGCTACAACCTACAGTCTATTAATTAGCCTCATCAGCTTACCCCTTCTAAATCAGCCTAACAACAATAGCCTAAACTTCTCACTAATATTCTTCTCTGACCCCTTATCAGCTCCACTACTAGTACTAACAACATGGCTACTACCACTAATACTTATAGCCAGCCAACATCACCTATCCAAAGAACCACTAATCCGAAAAAAACTCTACATCACCATGCTAACCATACTTCAAACTTTCCTAATTATAACCTTTACCGCCACAGAACTGATCTCCTTCTACATCCTATTCGAAGCCACATTAGTTCCAACACTAATTATCATCACCCGCTGAGGTAACCAAACAGAACGCCTAAACGCAGGCCTCTACTTCCTATTCTACACACTAATAGGCTCTCTCCCACTCCTAGTCGCACTAATCTCTATCCAAAACCTAACAGGTTCACTAAACTTCCTACTAATTCAATACTGAAACCAAGCACTACCCGACTCTTGATCTAATATTTTCCTATGATTAGCATGTATAATAGCATTTATAGTTAAAATACCCCTATATGGCCTTCACCTCTGACTCCCAAAAGCCCATGTAGAAGCCCCAATCGCCGGGTCCATAGTACTAGCAGCCATCCTACTAAAACTAGGGGGTTACGGAATACTACGAATTACAACATTACTAAACCCCCAAACTAATTTTATAGCCTACCCCTTCCTTATACTATCTTTGTGAGGAATAATCATAACCAGCTCCATCTGCTTACGACAAACTGATCTAAAATCACTTATTGCATACTCCTCTGTCAGCCATATAGCCCTAGTAATTGTAGCCGTCCTTATCCAAACACCATGAAGCTATATAGGAGCCACAGCCCTAATAATCGCCCACGGCCTCACGTCATCAATACTATTTTGCCTAGCAAACTCAAATTACGAACGCACTCACAGCCGAACCATAATCTTAGCCCGCGGACTTCAAACACTTCTCCCCCTCATAGCAGCCTGATGACTATTAGCCAGCCTAACCAACCTGGCCCTCCCTCCCAGCATTAACCTAATCGGGGAACTATTCGTAGTGATATCATCATTCTCATGATCAAATATCACGATCATCCTCATAGGAGCCAACATCACCATTACTGCTCTCTACTCCCTCTACATGCTAATCACTACACAGCGAGGAAAACATACACACCATATTAATAACATCAAACCCTCATTTACACGAGAAAACGCACTTATAGCCCTCCACATGACTCCCCTACTACTCCTATCACTTAACCCCAAAATCATCCTTGGCTTTACGTACTGTAAATATAGTTTAACAAAAACACTAGATTGTGGATCTAGAAATAGAAACTCAACATTTCTTATTTACCGAGAAAGTATGCAAGAACTGCTAATTCATGCCTCCGTGTCTGACAAACATGGCTCTCTCAAACTTTTAAAGGATAGGAGCTATCCGTTGGTCTTAGGAACCAAAAAATTGGTGCAACTCCAAATAAAAGTAATTAACATATTTTCCTCCCTCATACTGGTTTCACTATCAATATTGATCCTACCAATCATATCATCAATCCTCAACACCCACAAAAACAGCGCATATCCACATCACGTAAAAAATATTATTTCATATGCCTTTATTACCAGCCTAATTCCCACCATAATATTCATCCACTCTGGACAAGAAACAATCATCTCAAACTGACACTGAGTGACCATACAAACCCTCAAACTATCTCTAAGCTTCAAACTAGACTATTTCTCAATGGTCTTTGTGCCAGTAGCCCTATTCGTAACATGATCTATCATAGAATTCTCTCTATGATACATGCACTCAGATCCCTACATCACCCGATTTTTTAAATACCTACTCACATTCCTCATCACCATAATAATCTTAGTCACAGCCAACAACCTCTTCCAACTGTTCATCGGGTGAGAAGGAGTAGGCATCATATCATTCTTACTAATCGGGTGATGATACGGTCGAACAGACGCCAACACCGCGGCCCTCCAAGCAATCCTATACAACCGCATCGGAGATATTGGCTTCATCATAGCCATAGCCTGATTCCTATTCAACACCAACACATGAGACCTACAACAAATCTTCATACTTGACCCCAGCCTCACCAACCTCCCACTCCTAGGCCTCCTCCTAGCCGCAACTGGTAAATCCGCCCAATTCGGGCTCCACCCATGACTTCCCTCAGCCATAGAAGGTCCTACACCAGTCTCAGCCCTACTCCACTCCAGCACAATAGTTGTAGCAGGCGTCTTCCTACTAATCCGCTTCCACCCACTAATAGAAAACAACAAAACCATCCAGTCACTTACTCTATGCCTAGGAGCTATCACCACACTATTCACAGCAATCTGTGCACTTACCCAAAACGACATCAAAAAAATCATCGCCTTCTCCACCTCCAGCCAACTAGGCTTGATAATCGTAACCATCGGCATCAATCAACCTTACCTAGCATTCCTTCATATCTGCACTCACGCATTCTTCAAAGCCATACTATTTATATGCTCCGGATCCATCATCCACAGCCTAAATGACGAGCAGGACATCCGAAAAATAGGCGGACTGTTTAATGCAATACCTTTCACCACCACATCCCTAATTATTGGTAGTCTTGCACTCACCGGCATACCTTTCCTCACAGGCTTTTACTCCAAAGACCTCATTATCGAAACCGCCAACACATCGTACACCAACGCCTGAGCCCTACTAATAACCCTCATCGCCACATCCCTCACAGCTGTCTACAGCACCCGAATCATCTTCTTCGCACTCCTAGGACAACCCCGCTTCCTCCCCTTAACCTCGATCAACGAAAATAACCCCCTTCTAATTAACTCCATTAAACGCCTCTTAATTGGCAGCATTTTCGCCGGATTCTTCATCTCCAACAATGTTTACCCTACAACCGTCCCAGAAATAACCATACCCACCTACATAAAACTTACCGCCCTCGCAGTAACCATCCTAGGATTTACACTAGCCTTAGAACTAAGCCTAACTACACATAACCTAAAAATGGAACATCCCACCGACATATTTAAATTCTCTAACCTCCTGGGGTATTATCCAACAATTATACATCGACTCCCACCACTCACAAACCTATCAATAAGCCAAAAATCAGCATCACTTCTACTAGACTCAATCTGACTAGAAAGCATCCTACCAAAATCCATCTCCCAATTCCAAATAAAAACCTCAATCCTAATTTCCACCCAAAAAGGCCAAATCAAATTATATTTCCTCTCATTCCTCATCACCCTCACCCTAAGCATACTACTCTTTAATCTCCACGAGTAACCTCTAAAATTACCAAAACCCCAACAAGCAACGACCATCCAGTCACAATTACAACCCAAGCCCCATAACTATACAATGCAGCAACCCCCATAATCTCCTCGCTAAACACCCCAGAATTTCCAGTATCATAAATAGCTCAATCCCCTACACCACTAAACTCAAACACTACCCCCACTTCCTCACTCTTCAGAACATATAAAACCAACATAACCTCCATCAACAACCCCAAAAGAAACACCCCCATAACAGTCGTATTAGATACCCACACCTCAGGATACTGCTCAGTAGCCATAGCCGTTGTATAACCAAAAACAACCAACATTCCCCCCAAGTAAATCAGAAACACCATCAACCCTAAAAAAGATCCCCCAAAATTCATAATAATACCACAACCTACCCCTCCACTTACAATCAGCACTAAACCCCCATAAATAGGCGAAGGTTTTGAAGAAAAACCTACAAAACCAATAACAAAAATAACGCTCAAAATAAACACAATGTATGTCATCATTATTCTCACGTGGAATCTAACCACGACTAATGACATGAAAAATCATCGTTGTATTTCAACTATAAGAACACTAATGACAAACATCCGAAAGTCTCACCCGCTAATTAAAATCATCAATCACTCTTTTATCGACCTACCAGCCCCCTCAAACATTTCATCATGATGAAACTTTGGCTCCCTCTTAGGAATCTGCCTAATCCTCCAAATCTTAACAGGTCTATTCCTAGCCATACACTACACATCAGACACAACAACCGCCTTCTCATCCGTCACCCATATCTGCCGAGACGTCAACTACGGATGAATCATTCGCTACCTCCATGCCAACGGAGCATCCATATTTTTCATCTGCCTCTTCATCCACGTAGGACGCGGTCTCTACTATGGCTCCTACACATTCCTAGAGACATGAAACATTGGAATTATCCTACTCTTCACAGTAATAGCTACAGCATTCATAGGTTACGTCCTACCATGAGGCCAAATATCCTTCTGAGGAGCAACAGTCATTACAAATCTCCTATCAGCAATCCCCTACATCGGCACTACCCTTGTCGAGTGAATCTGAGGTGGATTCTCAGTAGACAAAGCCACCCTTACCCGATTTTTTGCCTTCCACTTCATTCTACCCTTTATCATCACAGCCCTAGTAATCGTCCACCTACTATTCCTCCACGAAACAGGATCCAACAATCCCTCAGGAATCCCATCCGACATAGACAAAATCCCATTCCACCCATACTACACAATCAAAGATATCCTAGGACTCCTCCTCCTAATCTTGCTCCTACTGACCCTAGTATTATTTTCCCCTGACCTCCTAGGAGACCCGGACAACTACACCCCAGCTAACCCCCTCAGCACTCCCCCTCACATTAAACCAGAATGATACTTCCTGTTTGCTTACGCTATCCTACGCTCTATTCCCAACAAACTAGGCGGTGTACTAGCCCTTATCCTCTCTATCCTAATCTTAGCACTCATCCCCACCCTACACATATCAAAACAACGAAGCATAATATTTCGACCTCTTAGTCAATGCGTGTTCTGACTCTTAGTAGCAGACTTACTAACACTAACATGAATCGGCGGCCAGCCAGTGGAACACCCATACGTAATTATCGGCCAACTGGCCTCAATTCTCTACTTCTCCCTAATCCTCATCTTCATACCACTCGCAAGCATCATCGAAAACAACCTTCTAAAGTGAAGAGTCCCTGTAGTATATTACACATTACTCTGGTCTTGTAAACCAGGAAAGGGGGAAACACTCCCCCCAAGGACTGTCAAGGAAGAAGCTTTAGCTCCACCATCAACACCCAAAGCTGAAATTCTACTTAAACTATTCCTTGATTTCTCCCCTAAACGACAACAATCCATCCCCATGTGCTATGTCAGTATTAAAATATACCCCCGTATCCTATTAATACCCTATGTACGTCGTGCATTAAATTGTTTGCCCCATGAATAATAAGCATGTACATAGTATTATTTATCTTACATGAGTACATTATATTATTAATCGTGCATACCCCATTCAAGTCAAATCATTTCCAGTCAACACGCATATCACGACCCATGTTCCACGAGCTTAATCACCAAGCCGCGGGAAATCAGCAACCCTTCCAATACGTGTCCCAATCCTCGCTCCGGGCCCATTTAAATGTGGGGGTTCCTATAGTGAAACTATACCTGGCATCTGGTTCTTTCTTCAGGGCCATCTCACCCAACTTCGCCCATTCTTTCCCCTTAAATAAGACATCTCGATGGACTAATGACTAATCAGCCCATGCTCACACATAACTGTGATTTCATGCATTTGGTATTTTTTTATATTTGGGGATGCTACGACTCAGCTATGGCCGTCAAAGGCCCCGACGCAGTCAATTAAATTGAAGCTGGACTTAAATTGAACGTTATTACTCCGCATCAGCAACCATAAGGTGTTATTCAGTCCATGGTAGCAGGACATAGAGAACAAAAGCAAGTAATGTAACTTTCTTAATCAAACCCCCCCCACCCCCCATTAAACTCCGCAGATGTACATTTAACACAATCTTGCCAAACCCCGAAAACAAGACTAAATAACGCACAACACTTCACGAAGCCTAACTCTCGTATACCAACCATGTTAACTCCACGCACTCAACGAGTCCAACAGAACTTCTTCTCCCCTCCCCTTAATACCAACATGCTACTTTAATCAATAAAATTTCCATAGACAGGTATCCCCCTAGATTTGATTTTCTAAACCTGCAAACTCCTCTTCCCCC